CTCGTGGATTTTCATAACCCTGCTGTGCAAAAATGGGATATGCATTTGAAACAGGTGCCCCAGTTATTATATATATCATGAGCGATAGGAAAATGGATCGAGTAATCTCTCCCTTTATCCAAGAAAAGGTATTTCTAGTTTGCATGGTCCAATCATTGATCCCGAAAATTTCTACAATAAAATTAGGTAGGTTGCTAGTATAGTTCCCTATCCCTGATTCTGCTATTTACTGAAATAATTTTACTCGAATCTAGGAAGAATTCTCCTGGATGGGTAGAAGAAATAAGTAAAATTATTAATGTTTTACTTATGTACAAAGTAACAAACCTGAAAATTGGATCAGTGGATCATTTTTTAGTCATTTATTGAATGATAAATCACTACAAGTGACGGAGATACACGATTTAAATAACGGAAGATCCAATATTTTAAAATTGTATCTAGAATGACTGGAAAAGTGGAAACAAGACCGGATATAATTTGATCATTATGAGCAAATCCAAAATCTTTGTAAATAGATCCAATCATTAGTTCCCAACCATGGGGCGAATGGAAGCCTATACATAAATCAGTTAATAAAAGAATAGAAAAAGCTTTGATTGTATCACTTAAGTTATATAGGAACTCTTGAACCCAAGAGTTAAGAAGAAAAAGTTGTTCATTACCTAGAATAGAATAAGCACTTAGAATAATAAAAGAGATTATATTTGTCGAGAAGTACAAAATCATATGGATACGATCATGATTGTGTATCTTGATCAATTGGATTGTTTCTTTGTAAATTCCGATAGGAAGCTTTTGTAGATGTGTTTCTGGGTATTCTTTTATCATTTCGTCCAAGAGGAAGAGTCCCTCTAATTCTAGAACTTTTTTAAAAATATTTTTTTCTTGAATATGATTCAAGAAAATTTCAGATTGCCCAGTATTCCACCAATTAGTAACCAAAGCTTCTAGGCTTTTTTTTAATGAAAGAGAGATCCACCAGGGCAAAAATACTATAGATGCAAGATATAGAAGGGGAATGAATGCTTTCGTTTTTGCCATTTTTTCGTCTTTTCTTTTTTTTTTAATGAACTTACTTCTACTTCATTCGTCAACTTGATACAATATTTAATATTCATATCAAACATAAGTTCTATTACAAGTCATATTGATTCTATTATCAATCTATTCTCTGTTTTTTATTTGTGCTTGAGTGGCTAGTCCTTAAATTTAGAAACAATACAAAAATAGAAAAACAAAGAATCCACTTTTTAAATTCGAATCAAGAAAAAAAATATCTATTGTTCCAAATATAGCAATTACTCAAATTTGAAGCAATTGCCCGGTTTCGATGAATGCACGAAAGAACCACTTCAGGATTAGGATTTACAGGTGAAAGAAGTCCCTTTCTATTCGATCAAAATAGAAAATATTTCAAAAAAAAAAATTCGCCTACTACCCACAATCCAGTCCAAGAAAATTGAAGAGAACTTTATCAAGACTATTATATTATATGATGTTATGATCAAAAATGAGTGTCAAAACAAGGCAGAAGTTTTCGTTATAAGTGGTCCAATCCTTTGGTAATTTTGTTAATTATAATTAAGGAATATCAAAAAGAATAAAAAAAGAAAGAGAAAGTTCGATTGACAAAAAAAGTTGAGATAATTTACAAGATATAATCTATTTGTATCTAACGTATTAATTCCAAAAAAAAAAAAAGAATTTCTCGGTTTTTCCCTCGTGTTAAAAACTAAGAATACGAAAGCATTCATTCTTCGCTTCATTTTTCAAAATACTTCAATTGGTACACGCAAGAAATAGGCCAATTCTGCAGCTTTTTGTTCAATTTCTTGTGGGGTCAAATTCTTCTCATTACGAGTCAAGGGAATGGCCCCCTGGCCTCTGATTTCTATATAAAGGACACGATGTGCATAAATACCCTCTTTCACTTCGATTCTGATGGATTGAATATCTTTCAGAAGGAATCGGAGGAAAATGCGACGATTTTTTCCAGGAAATCCCCAACGAAAAATAGACGCTAGTCCTTCTTTTCTATCGAATCGATCATAACCGCTACCTACATTCCACAAAATTGTGCACCATAGATAAGAACTAATAAAGAGACCTGCAATCCCATAGAAAGACATCACGATCCCCTGTGGAAAAAAAATGATTTGCTGAGACGGAAATAAAGATATCAAATCTCTACCAAGATAACTGGAAGTTCCAACCAATAAAAACCCTAATGAACCTAAAAAAAGGATAAAGGCCCAGCAGAAATTGCTTGTTTTTCGAGATCCCCTTAAAAATTCTATCCATATATGTTCTGATCGCCAACTCATACTAGATCTAATTGCATTTTATTGGAATTGGAAGAATAAAAAAAAATAACCGAAATAAATTTTACTTTACTTTTGTTGATTTCCGAAGTAACTCTCATCAACTAGTATTATTCTGATGTGAACCTTTAAGAGTAATTCATCAAATTGTTTAGATCTAAAATCGAATTGTTTAGATCTAAAATAATAAGATCAACTGACATATAATTTCCTATAGATACTTATATATAGATATATTTACTTTATATCTATATCTCAGATATTCGCTCCGATTCCCATCTATTCGATTCTTTTTTTTTTCAAATATTTATAATTCATTTACTCAGATGTCATGTATAATCGTTTATGGAAAGAGTAAGCTATATGTTATACTCTATCCTACTAAATAAATATAAATATCTGTGTTATGGTAGAAGTCGCATTCTTAAAATATATATATATAGAAGATTTGGCACCATCGTATTTAAAAATAAAAAATCTTGTTTTTTTGAACATGAAGAGATAAAGAAGCCATTGCAATTGCCGGAAAAACTAAGCCCACTAAAGGCACAAAAATAGAGGGTAAGTTATTGAAAGTTGTCATAGAATGGATACCTCGATTTAATAGACTTAATATTTGTACCTGTTATTTATTATTATTGTTATGTTATTTATCCTAATTATATTAATATTTTTATCTGTTATTTATTGTTAGAAAAATATCTTCCAATTATTATAATGCATATATTCATATATATAATTATTCAAATTTCTTAGAATTAGAAGAATTCTATAATTATAATAAGTATATCTACATGAGTATAATTATTTGAATTCTCTAATAATTAGAATGAATCTAGAATTCTATATATAGATGAATATATATATATATATGGAAAAGGAATGTAGAACAGAATTTTTCATCTTTCGACATGAAATATATGTATGATAATAAAATTATTTATTTATTAATTTATTATATTAATATTTTTTATTTTTCTTGTCTTATAATTTTAATTTAATTAACTGGAATAAAGATTTTCTTACAAATAAAAAAAAAAAAAAAAGAATTCACTCTTTTATGTTGTTTCATAGAGATTTCCTAATTACTAATTAGTAATATCTGTAAAAAAAAAAAAAAAGAATAATCCACAGAAAAATCCATTCTTTGTATTTTGAATTCGATTCCTTTAAACTAAATGAATAACTACTGGTTGATCACAAATCCAATTTTTTTTTTTTTTGATTAAGGCTCTACTTGATTGAATTTTGATTCAAAGGAAAGAAAACATGGAGGTGAAATAACTCACTCAAAATACCTTTTAAAGGATTACGTGGTACGATTGGATCGAATAAGCCCTTATGGAATAAATATTCAGCCGACTGTGAACCCTCAGGTAATGTCTTATTCAATGTTTGTTCAATTACTCTTTTACCCGCAAATGCAATGTAGGCATTGGGTTCGGCAATAATGATATCCCCCAACATACCAAAACTAGCTGTCACCCCACCTGTAGTCGGAGATGTAAGGATTGATACATAGAATAAGTTTTTATTTGATTGATAATCATATAAAGCGGAAGATATTTTAGCCATTTGCATCAAGCTCAAACTTCCTTCTTGCATGCGTGCTCCTCCAGAAGCACACACTAAAATAAGAGGTAAACATTGATTGGTAGCATACTCGATCAAACGGGTTATTTTCTCGCCTACTACAGATCCCATACTACCCCCCATAAACTGAAAATCCATAACCCCAATTGCTACGGGAATACCGTTTAATTGACCTGTGCCTGTTTGAACAGCTTCAGTCAATCCTGTCTTTCTTTGATAAGAATCAATACGATCTTTATAAGGTTCCTCTTCCGAATGAAATTCAATGGGATCTAGAGAGACCATGTCTTCATCCATAGGAGCCCAAGTACCCGGATCAATCGAAAGGTCGATTCTATCTGAACTACTCATTTTCAAATGATATCCACATTGTTCACAAATATTCATTTTTGATTTCAAAAATTTCTTATAATTTAATCCATAACAATTTTCGCATTGAACCCACAAATGCCTGTATTTTTGAGTAACATCTAGATTATTAGACCCTTCTGTTCTAGTGAAATCACTACCATCTCTTATACTAGCACTTTCACTTTCACTATTATTTCCACTTTCACTACAAATGTAACTCTCAATGCAACTAGTAATTTGATTATTCCAACTATATTTAGTATCATACATCGAACGATCATAGTTGGAATCATGACTCTTCGATATGTTCTTTAGATAACTAGAGGTACAATAAATATAAAACGAACTTTTTAGTTCACTTACAAAAGAATGATCATTGTCAATCTCCAAAATTTGATTTTCAATATCAAAATATATGGAAAAACTATCTGTATTACTATCTCTAACTAAAAAAGTATCATCAGATATGAAATTCTGAATATCACTGACAGCAACTAAATGATCAAGAGTACTGTAACTAAAATTGTCATTATCACTACGACTAGGAATGCTTTTATCCATATCATTATCATTTATAATCGTTCCTTCACTTAGACTGGAATTTTCAATAGGATCAAGACTATCGGTTGATTTACTTAGTTTACACCTGTATTCTAATTCCCCGTTCAACAACATCGAATTTAACCATCCTTTTTCCATAGAGCTTTCTTGCCCCTATTTACATGAAAATAA